TTATGGTTCAATTTCTTGGAAATTATATGAATAATAAAGAAACTACATGAAAGGAAGATTAATGACTCGTATAAATTACTTAACGGAAAATGTCCTGAAGAAATCCAACGAGAAACTAATAATCCTGTTATAGAGAAAAAGGTGGCTATCATCCCTTTTTCCGATGAATCACGTAATCCTACGATTTCGTAGACTAATAAGTTCATGAAATGAATCGTAATCACAATTGAAATGATCGAAAAAGAGATATGAGTTAATATATGTTCTAAAGTCACAAATATCATAAAAAAAGGTGTCCCATTACAGAATTGAAATCGGAAATTGAATACATTATAGGATAAATTGTGTCTCTTTTATAGGATGCCGCCACTCGGACTCGAACCGAGATGCTCTAGCACTGCTTCCTAAGAGCAGCGTGTCTACCGATTTCACCATGGCGGCTTACTTGAAATAATAATATTCATTTCATGTTGAATCGTCAAGAATCAAGGATTCAATATAGTTTAGGAAACATTAGAATCGATGAAAAAAGACTCGTTTAAATTCATATTTGAATCTTCAATAAAATAATCCTTAGATAATCCTTAGTTAGTATCGTCCTAGGTTCAGTTTTAACAATCAACTTTCACGTACTATAAACTAAGTTCCCCCGATACAGTTGAAATTTCGATAGTTTTGCTCTCAGTAGAGGTATAGAATTAAGAATTGTCCTTTTTCTTTCTATTTTTTTGATGATTTGTTTTTCATTTATCCGATGAAATCGGATAAATGAAAAAGATTGATTTTTATTGATTTTTTTTCAATGAAAAAAAAATCAAATAACTAAGATCTCATATGTATTACAATTTCATCACTAAATCCATTTGGAATTTTTCTAACGATTCCGATACTTTAGTATCATTAAGTATTAATACTCTTCATTGTGTATATGTATATAATATAAATAAGGTAACATTTACCAAACCAATTAAGTTTTAGGTTAGGCATATAACAAAATAAAAGAGTTTAAATTTCTATGACAATTGTACTATTCACAATAGAAAATCTTAATCCTATTTTTCTATTGTGAAAAGTTAATGTATAGGGAAAAAATACTATTCTTAATAAGAACCCAATATACAGAAAACTCTTATTCTACATACCACACCACAGCAGCTAGTTCTAACTAATATTGAGTAGTTCAATACATTAATTAATGTGAATCGTTCATCTTAAAAAATTTTCAGTTCTTCGGGCTATGTCAATTCCAATTATCCCAAGACTTTATTATTTGTTTGTCGCACAAAAAAACTTTTTGAATGTCCGGTAGAAACCGATTTCGCTAAAGAAAAAGCTTTTACTGCAGTTAAATATCCTTTTTTCTTCCAAATATTCCTACGAATATGTTTTTTTGACATAGAAATACGTTTTTTTGGAACTGCCATTCAAAAAAGGGTTACTCATTTTTATTTATCGTTGTATGTGAAAGACATGTATTGTTCGGAATAGATCGTTTTTTTTAATCATTATCTATACTTTATTCTGTGAATAATAGTTTTTTTTTTAACTTTCAACATTTAACATAAAAAAACAAATAACATAAAATAACAAATAATATATATATATATTATTTATTTTTTTTTTTCATTATTTTTGTTTATTGTTCTTTTCGAAAGAGATAAGAATTGGTGAATCGGAAACAATTATTAATTATAAAAAAAAAATCTCAATTTGTTTGTTTTCTTATGGAACATACATATCAATATGCATGGATAATACCTTTTCTTCCACTTACAGTTACTATGTCAATAGGATTTGGACTTATACTTATTCCGACAGCAACAAAAAATATTCGTCGTATATGGGTTTTTCCTAGTATTTTTCTGTTAAGTATAGCTATGGGATTTTCGGCCAATCTGTCTATTCAACAAATAAATGGAAGTTTTATTTATCAATATCTATGGTCTTGGACCATAGATATTGATTTTTCCTTAGAGTTTGGATATTTGATCGATCCACTTACTTCTATTATGTCAATACTAATTACTACTGTTGGAGTCATGATTCTTATTTATAGTGACAATTATATGTCTCACGACCAAGGATATTTGAGATTTTTTGCTTATATGAGTTTTTCCAATACTTCCATGTTGGGATTAGTTACTAGTTCTAATTTGATACAAATTCATATTTTTTGGGAACTAGTGGGAATGTGTTCATATTTATTAATAGGGTTTTGGTTCACACGACCGATTGCCGCAAGTGCTTGTCAAAAAGCTTTTGTAACTAATCGTGTAGGAGATTTTGGTTTATTATTAGGAATCTTAGGTCTTTATTGGATAACAGGTAGTTTGGAATTTCGGGATTTGTTCGAAATAGCTAATAACTTGATCCATAATAATGGGGTCAGTTCCTTATTTGCTACTTTGTGTGCCTCTTTATTATTTGTCGGTGCAGTTGCTAAATCTGCACAATTCCCCCTCCACGTATGGTTACCTGATGCCATGGAAGGACCTACTCCTATCTCGGCCCTTATACACGCTGCTACTATGGTAGCAGCAGGAATTTTTCTTGTAGCTCGGCTTATTCCTCTTTTCATAGACATACCTTATATAATGAATTTAATTTCTTTAACAGGTGTAATAACAGTACTATTAGGAGCTACTTTTTCTCTTGCTCAAAGAGACATTAAAAGAAGTTTAGCCTATTCTACAATGTCTCAATTAGGTTATATTATGTTAGCTCTAGGTATAGGTTCTTATCGAGCGGCTTTATTCCATTTGATCACTCATGCCTATTCTAAAGCTTTATTGTTTTTGGGATCTGGATCTATTATTCATTCAATGGAACCTATTGTTGGATATTCACCAGAAAAAAGTCAGAATATGGTTCTTATGGGTGGTTTAACAAGATATGTTCCAATTACAAGAACTACTTTTTTATTAGGTACACTTTCTCTTTGTGGTATTCCACCTCTTGCTTGTTTTTGGTCCAAAGATGAAATTCTTAATGATACTTGGTTATATTCACCAATTTTTGCAATAATACCTTGTTTCACAATAGGATTAACCGCATTTTATATGTTTCGGGTATATTTACTTACCTTTGATGGGTATTTGCGTGTTTATTTTCAAAATCACAGTAGCACTAAAAATAATTTGTTCTATTCAATATCTCTATGGGGAAAAGAAGCACCAAAAACAGTCAATAAAAATTTACTTTTATCAACAATGAATAAAAAGGTTTACTTTTTTTCAAAAGATACATATAAAATCATTGATAATGATAAGATACGATACTTTAGTACTTACTTTGGAAAAAAATATACTTCCATGTATCCTCATGAATCAGACAATACTATGCTATTTCCTCTGCTTGTATTGGTACTATTCACTTTGTTCGTTGGATCAATAGGAATTTCTTTTGATCAAGGAGTAATGGATTTTGATATATTATCGAAATGGTTAACCCCATCCCAAAATCTTTTCCATCCAAATTCGAATTATTCTGTGAATTGGTATGAATTTTTTACAAATTCAATTTTTTCAGTAAGTATAGCCATTTTAGGATTATTCATAGCATATATTTTATATGGGTCTGTTTATTCATTTTTCCAGAATTTGGACTTAATCAATTCATTTCTAAAAGGGAGCCCTAAGAGAATTATCTTGGATCAAATAAAAAGTGTTATATACAATTGGTCATATAATCGTGGTTACATAGATATTTTTTATACTAGGGTTTTAGCCATGGGTATAAGAGGATTAACCGAGCTAACTCAGTTTTTTGATAGACATATAATTGATGGAATTACAAATGGAGTTGGCCTTACAAGTTCCCTTATAGGTGAAGGTATCAGATATATGGGGGGGGGACGAATCTCGTCTTATTTATTTTTATATTTTTTTTATGTATCAATATTTTTATTATTTTTTTTGTTCATTGGTATAAACCCAATAATTATACAGGTCTCCCTGGGATAATTTTTTTGTCGTGTACAAAGACATTTTTCGTTCTATCATTTCCGAAAAAGTCGATAAACTAGGTGGATATGTAAAAGATATTTTTTTTTTCCCATTACTTGGACATGTATAAAAAAAATATTGTGACATTTCATTTCGTACAGCATTTTCAAACCGATCATTTTTTATATATCGCAATGGACAATTCCATCGTTTATAATCGAAAAGAAAAGTCACAAGAGGTTTTTCAAACCAGAAATAAGTCTTTTCATTTTTCTCTTCTTTAAGTCTTCCCAATTCCCAATTATCTTGATACCTATCAAGATAAGAATCTTCGTAAACTGGGCTATCTTTATAGCATGTCTCTTTAAAGTGAAAGTGGAATTCCCCCTTTGTTTTTTCCTTTCCATTCACTCGGATCTCTTCCGTTTCATCTATTTTTTCCGGATCTTCCTGTTCTTCCGAACAAAGGGAAGGGTCTTCTTCGGCGGATCCCTCTTGTTCCTGTTTAGTCTCCTTCGTTTCGGAAGTTGTTTCTACATCGCTTTCTTCCTCACTTTCTCCCCTTTCTTCCATTTCTGAGGTTTCTTTCAGTTTCTTAGTGACAATAGGCGACGGCATTCTGCCTAAATAGTAGACACAGGTGATAAATAAGAGAATACTAAAGATTCGAGCCATAGAATTTCTCAATTCTGACACAAGGTACTTATTGGATCGAATAGAATGATTTTGCCGTATCCAGAATAATACCAATCCAACCCATTTCATGAATAAAATGTGACCAATTAACCAACCAACAAAACTACTTGTTACAAATAACATCTTGTTGTTGCATCGAAACATATAAATGTTGACTAATCTGGCTAACGTTGAACTTGGTAAAATTAAATGGTTGAATAATTGAAAAATTAGATTATTCAGGAATACACATTGAATGCTGAGATTACGCATTGAATTTCTGGTAGTAGATCCATAATAAAAAAAGTTTTTGTGATTGTTCCAGAAGAAATGAAACAAAAGATACGGTAGAACTAGGACAGTTATTGTATGAGGTCTACC